TTTAACGTCTGCCTGCGTGCCTGTTGAAGAATGAGCCGGCGACTTGTAGTTGGTGGCACGGTTAAGGTAAGAAATACTGGAGCCATAGTGAAAACGAGTCTTAATAGGGCGCTTATGTCACCAATTACGGACCCGAACCCGGATGATCTAACCATGGCCAGGATGAAGCTTCGGTAATACTAAGTGGAGGTCCGAACTGACTGATGTTGAAAAATCAGCAGATGAGCTGTGGTTAGGGGTGAAATGCCAATCGAATTCGGAGCTAGCTGGTTCTCCCCGAAATGTGTTTAGGCGCAGCGGTTAGCGTTATAGCTTAGGGGTAAAGCACTGTTTCGGTGCGGGCTGGTAATTCGGTACCAAATCGACGCAAACTAAGAATACTAAGTGTATAGCTAACCAGTAAGACTATGGGGGATAAGCTCCATTGTCAAGAGGGAAACAGCCCAGATCACCAGCTAAGGCCCCTAAATAATTACTAAGTGGTAAAGGAGGTGGGAAGACTTAAACAACCAGGAGGTTTGCTTAGAAGCAGCAATCCTTTAAAGAGTGCGTAATAGCTCACTGGTCGAGTAATCCTGCGCCGAAAATGAACGGGACTAAGTAATTTGCCGAAGCTGTGAGATATTAACAATAATAATAAATAATTATATCGGTAGGGGAGCGTTCTGTTATAGATTGAAGCGTTAGCGTAAGCGGGCGTGGACGAAGCAGAAGTGAGAATGTCGGCTTGAGTAGCGAAAACATGGGTGAGAATCCGATGCCCTGAAAACCTAAGGTTTCCTCCGGAAGGCTCGTCCGCGGGGGGTAAGTCAGGACCTAAGGCGAGGCTGAAAAGCGTAGTCGATGGACAATAGGTTAATATTCCTATACTATTCTTTATTGGCAACGAGGGACGAAGACAGCTAAACTAGCCAAATATTGGTTATTGGTTTAAGTGTACGAGGTGTTGAGAAGTAGAGAAAATACTTTGAGCTGAGTCATGAATACGGAATAACGTGCGCGTTATATGAAGTAGTTGATGTTATACTTCCAAGAAAAGCTTGCACTGCCATAAATAAAGAATACCTGTACTCTAAACCGACACAGGTGGGTTGGTAGAGTATACCAAAGGGCGCGAGATAACTCTCTCTAAGGAACTCGGCAAAATAACCCCGTAACTTCGGGAGAAGGGGTACCTATTAGGTTGCAATAACAAGGTCCAAGCGACTGTTTACCAAAAACACAGGTCTCCGCTAAGTTGTAAGACAACGTATGGGGGCTGACGCCTGCCCAGTGCCGGAAGGTTAAAGAAGTTGGTTAGTTTTTTAACGAAGCTGATAACTGAAGCCCCGGTGAACGGCGGCCGTAACTATAACGGTCCTAAGGTAGCGAAATTCCTTGTCGGGTAAGTTCCGACCCGCACGAAAGGCGTAACGATTTGGACACTGTCTCAGAGAGAGACTCGGTGAAATAGACTTGTCTGTGAAGATGCGGACTACCTGCACCAGGACAGAAAGACCCTATGAAGCTTTACTGTAACTTGAAATTGGTTTCGGGTTTTATTTGCGCAGCATAGGTGGGAGGCTTTGACGTTACTCTTACGGGAGTAATTGAGCCATCAGTGAGATACCACTCTAATAAAACTAGAATTCTAACCCTGTATCGTTAGCCGGTCAGGGGACAGTTTCAGGCGGGCAGTTTGACTGGGGCGGTCGCCTCCTAAAAGGTAACGGAGGCGTACAAAGGTTTCCTCAGATCGGTCAGAAATCGATCGAAGAGTGTAAAGGCATAAGGAAGCTTGACTGTGAGACCTACAAGTCGAACAGAGACGAAAGTCGGTCTTAGTGATCTGGCGATATTGAGTGGAAAAGTCGTCACTCAACGGATAAAAGTTACTCTAGGGATAACAGGCTGATCTCCCCCAAGAGTTCACATCGACGGGGAGGTTTGGCACCTCGATGTCGGCTCATCGCATCCTGGGGCGGTAGTACGTCCCAAGGGTTGGGCTGTTCGCCCATGAAAGCGGTACGTGAGCTGGGTTCAGAACGTCGTGAGACAGTTCGGTCCATATCCGGTGTAGGCGTTAGAGTATTGAGAGGATTCTTCTTTAGTACGAGAGGACCGAGAAGAACATACCGCTGGTGTACCAGTTATCATACCAATGGTAAACGCTGGGTAGCTACGTATGGAAAGGATAACCGCTGAAAGCATCTAAGTGGGAAGCTCACCTCAAGATGAGTACTCTTATTGTGAAAGCAAGTAAGATCACGGCAAGACTAGCCGTTACATAACCGCTCTTTTAAGAACGGTTTGCAAATAGGCATCAAGTAGAAGTATAGTAATATATTAAGCTGAGATGTACTAATAGATCGAGGACTTGAACTTTTTTCTAGCTTTAAAAAATATTGTCTTGGTGTTTAAAGGATAGTGGAACCACATTGATCCATTTCGAACTCAATGGTGAAACGCTATAACAGTTACAATACTTAAGGAGGAGTCCTTTGGGAAGATAGCTTATGCC